TATGTACAAAAAAATATGAAAACATCTTCTGGCGTCGAGGGAATTGCACGTATAGAGATTCAAAAACGAATCGACCTGATCCAAATCATAATCTATATGGGATTTCCAAAAATATTAATAGAAAGTCGACCCCGAGGAATCGAAGAATTACAGATGAATTTACAAAAAGAAATTAATTCTGTAAATCGAAAACTTAACATTGCTATCACACGAATTGAAAAACCTTATGGAAACCCTAATATTCTTGCAGAATTTATAGCTGGCCAATTAAAAAATAGAGTTTCTTTTCGCAAAGCAATGAAAAAGGCTATAGAATTAACTGAACAAGCGGATACAAAGGGAATTCAAGTGCAAATTGCAGGACGTATCGACGGAAAAGAAATTGCGCGTGTTGAATGGATCAGAGAGGGTAGGGTTCCACTACAAACCATTCGAGCTAAAATTGATTATTGTTCCTATACAGTTCGAACAATCTATGGGGTATTAGGCATCAAAATTTGGATATTTATAGACGGGGAATAATAAACCTTAATTTTCTTTTGCATTCTATCCAGCGATTGAACAAAAAATAATAAATTCATTTCTTCTTTTTCTTTTCTGTTCAATAAAAAAAAGGAACAATTATAATTCTATAGGGTTTAATAAAAATTCAATTAATCTTTTGATAAAATTGCTATGCTTAGTGTGTGACTCGTTGGTTTTTTTAGGTTTAGTATAAAAATAAGCCCCATAGTATAAACAAATAACTATAACTATAGAAGTAATAACCAACTCATCACTTCGTATTATCTGGATCCAAAGAACCAGTCAAGATATGATATATTGTTCATATTGTTGTAGCAACTGAAATCTTTTTTTATTAAAAAATTCTGCTTCTAAGTCGTCAATCGAAATAAAAAAGAAAGGGTATGGATAAAAGGAAGGATGAGAGAAAGAAAGAAAAAGTATATTAATGATATATAATTCCAATATGTAAGGTCTATGAGTCATCTCAGAAAAAATCTGTGTAATAAAGCATCAATACGGATTCCTCATTAAACGGATCTGCTCATCGAACAAAAAATAAAGAGCTTCGAGCCAATAAAGACTAAGAATATTGACTCAAGAATTAATAGCTCCATTGTATAATTCAGACCTAACCATTAAGTAAGAAGCGATGGGAACGATGGAACCTGTGAATTCAAAAGATTCTAGTGAAAATTCATTCGAATGATTCATTGATCGGGATGGCGGAACCGGCCAGAGACCAATTCATCTATTCGGAAAAGTTATGAACTAATGATAGAACGGAAATAGAAATGGAAAGAGTAAATATTCGCCCGCGAAAACTTTATTTTCTTGGATTGCTAAATTTGGGTCAATCCAATACGATAAAGAATAAAACAAAAGAAAGATTCGTTTTAACATTCTAAAATAGATAAATATAAGAAAAAAGAGTTATTTTATATATTTAGTTATTAGTTATCTATACAAATACAAACAAGATATACAAATTTATATATAATAGATTTGATTTGATCTAGATTAAATGAAATCCATGATTCAGTATATTACTTACTTAAATACATGTATATCTTAATTCAAATTATATTATATCTGAATTGAATTCAAAATCTTTAATTAGAATTGATTTTATTCGCGAGGAGCTGGATGAGAAGAAACTCTCACGTCCGGTTCTGTAGTAGAGATGGAATTCAAAACAAACCATCAACTATAACCCCAAAAGAACCAGATTCCGTAAACAACATAGAGGAAGAATGAAGGGAATATCTTCTCGAGGTAATGCTATTTGTTTTGGTAAATACGCTCTTCAGGCACTTGAACCCGCTTGGATCACATCTAGACAAATAGAAGCAGGTCGACGAGCAATGACACGAAATGCACGTCGCGGTGGAAAAATATGGGTCCGTATATTTCCGGATAAACCGGTTACAGTAAGACCCGCAGAAACACGTATGGGTTCAGGTAAAGGCTCTCCCGAATATTGGGTAGCTGTTGTTAAACCAGGTCGAATCCTTTATGAAATGGGTGGAGTAACAGAAAATATAGCCAGAAGGGCTATTTCAATAGCAGCGTCAAAAATGCCTATACGAGCTCAATTCATAATTTCGGGATAAAAAAGAAATTGGCCTTAAAAATCGCGGGTGCGGGTTTCTTTTTTTTTTTTGACAAATTGACAAAAAATATTTCTTTTTTTCTTCGACCTTTGTATTGTAAAAAACAGATAAAAAAATGATATGATTCAACCTCAGACCCATTTGAATGTAGCAGATAACAGCGGGGCTCGAAAATTGATGTGTATTCGAATCATAGGAGCTAGCAATCGTCGATATGCTCATATTGGTGATGTTATTGTTGCTGTGATCAAAGACGCAGTTCCAAACATGCCTCTAGAAAGATCAGAAGTAGTCAGAGCTGTAATTGTCCGTACTTGTAAAGAACTTAAACGTGACAACGGTATGATAATACGATATGATGACAATGCTGCAGTTGTGATTGATCAAGAAGGAAATCCAAAAGGAACTCGAGTTTTTGGTGCGATTGCCCGAGAATTGAGACAGTTCAATTTTACTAAAATAGTTTCATTAGCTCCCGAGGTATTATAAAATGAGACCGCAATATGGTTATAGTAGGGTATTTAAAAGAAATAGATTTAGATTAATTTAGTAGATTTTGTCTCACGTATATACCTTTCAAAATTAATATTCATAAACAAATACGTACATAAATAAATACGTAAAAAAAAAAAAAAAGAAAAACATGTTGATTATATCCAAATTTGGAGGCACCAATAATTTTAATTAATCATGGGTAGTGATACTATTGCTGACATAATAACCTCTATACGAAATGCCGATATGTATAGAAAAAGCGTGGTTCGAGTAGCATCGACTAATATCAGCCAAAGTATTGTTAAAATACTTTTACGAGAGGGTTTTATCGAAAACGTGAGAAAACATCGAGAAAACAACAAATATTTTTTGGTTTTAACCCTACGACATAGAAGGAATAGGAAAAGGACTTATAGAAATCTTTTAAATTTAAAACGGATCAGTCGGCCGGGTCTACGAATCTATTCTAACTATCAAAGAATTCCTAGAATTTTAGGTGGGATGGGGGTTGTAATTCTTTCTACCTCTCGCGGTATAATGACAGACCGAGAGGCTCGACTAGAAAGAATAGGCGGAGAAATTTTGTGTTATATATGGTAATCTTTCTAATATCCGAATTGAATATGAAACTTCTTATTTGTGAAAAAGAAAAGAGAAGAGGTGGGTTGTCTAATAGGGTTCTTCCTCCACAAGTTGATACTTCAAGGGGGTTTTACCTGGAATGAAAGAACAAAAATGGATTCATGAAGGTTTAATTACTGAATCGCTTCCCAACGGTATGTTCCGGGTTCGTTTAGATAATGAAGATCTGATTCTAGGTTATGTTTCAGGAAAGATCCGACGTAGTTTTATACGGATACTGCCAGGAGATAGAGTCAAAATTGAAGTAAGTCGTTATGATTCAAGCAGAGGTCGTATAATTTATCGACTCCGCAATAAAGATTCGAAAGATTAGGTGTTTTTCAACTTCACTAGTTCGTTCGTAGGAATACGATTCAAAATCGAAAATTTCAAGAAACTTCTTTTCTTCGAAGAAGTGGATTCAAAATTAAAGTAAGGAGTGGCAAATATGAAAATAAGAGCTTCTGTTCGTAAAATTTGTGAAAAATGTCGACTAATCCGTCGTCGGGGACGAATTATAGTAATTTGTTCCAACCCAAGACATAAACAAAGACAAGGATAATCAGACTCGTTAAAGACCCGATATACAAATAAGAAGGGGGATCTGTTTTGACATGAAATGGATATATCCATATATCTCTGACTCAAATTTATGAGATGATAAAATATGGCAAAAGCTATACCGAAAAAGGGTTCACGTGGACGTATTGGTTCACGTAAGAGTACACGTAAAATACCAAAGGGGGTTATTCATATTCAAGCAAGTTTCAATAATACCATTGTGACTGTTACAGATGTACGAGGGCGAGTGGTTTCTTGGTCCTCTGCCGGTACTTGTGGCTTCCGAGGTACAAGAAGAGGGACGCCATTTGCTGCTCAAACGGCAGCGGCAAATGCTATTCGTGCAGTAGTAGATCAAGGTATGCAACGAGCAGAAGTTATGATTAAAGGTCCCGGTCTCGGAAGAGACGCAGCATTACGAGCTATTCGCAGAAGTGGTATACTATTAACTTTCGTACGGGATGTAACCCCTATGCCACATAATGGCTGTAGACCCCCGAAAAAAAGACGTGTGTAGAAATAAAAATTGAAGGTATTTCAATAGCAAGAGAAACAAGAGAAATAAATGATTCAACAATCTGATCAAATAATATTATTATGGTTCGAGAGAAAATAACAGTATCTACTCGGACACTACAGTGGAAGTGTGTTGAATCAGCAGCAGACAGTAAGCGTCTTTTTTATGGGCGCTTTATTCTGTCTCCGCTTATGAAAGGTCAAGCAGACACAATAGGCATTGCGATGCGAAGAGCTTTGCTTGGAGAAATCGAAGGAACATGTATCACACGCGCAAAATCTGAGAAAATATCACACGAATATTCTACGATAATGGGTATTCAAGAATCAGTACATGAAATTTTAATGAATTTGAAAGAAATCGTATTGAGAAGTAATCTCTATGGAACTTGTGAGGCGTCTATTTGTGTCAGGGGCCCTGGATATGTAACTGCTCAAGATATAATATTACCGCCTTCTGTAGAAATCGTCGATAATACACAGCATATAGCTAGTTTGACGGAACCCATTGAGTTGGTTATTGGATTACAAATAGAGAAGAATCGCGGATATCTTATAAAAGCGCCAAATACCTTTCAAGATGGAAGTTATCCTATAGATCCTGTATTCATGCCTGTTCGAAATGCGAATCATAGTATTCATTCTTATGAAAATGGTAACAAAGAGATACTATTTCTCGAAATATGGACA